TTGTTCTTAAATATAAATAATTTTAAAAGTTATCAAAGGAAATCTTGATAGAAAAATAAAGACGTCGCGCGACGAAACATCATAGGAAGGCACTTGCTTATGAACTATGAGTCTTTTTAAGAAAACTCGCATTTAATATGCTTAATAACATTTATGTGAATTGAATCATCTTAGTAACATAATAAAAAATCAAACGAGAACTTGTAAGTAACGGTGAGTGAACACAAGCTTAGCAAAATGTTGAAATCCAGAGAAGGTGTCTCAAGTCCTTTACAGCATTAATAAGAATACAAAGTAGTATGATTAACTTTTGTACGAAAATAGGAGTACCATCTTCTAAGCTAAAAAATTTTTCTAATCGATAGTGAACGAGTACCGTGAGGGAAAGATTTAAATTTGTTAATTTATATTTATTTGAAGTTGATGAATGCAACTACAAAGTGCCTTTTGCATAATGAGTCAGTAAGTTAATATATGTAGCAAGCTTGAAAATATTTAGGCATTCTAAGTTACATGCATTAGACCCGAAGCCAAGTGATCTATTCTTAAACAAGTTGAAGATGTTTTAAAATGCATTGGAGGGCTGAACCCACGTCTGTTGAAAAATACGGGGACGATTTAAGAATAGGGGTGAAAGTCCAATCAAACTTGGTGATAGCTGGTTTTCCGCGAAAACTATCAAAGTAGTACGTTGCTTTTCAAAAATGTGGGTAGAGCTACTTATTAAACTTAGATTTTGCTAAGTTTTATTAAACTCCAAATTATATTTTTATTTAGCAGCAGACAGTCATTAGGCGATAAGGTTCAATGTCAAAAGGGAAACAACCCTAATCGATGGTTAAGATCTTAAAATTATGAATTAGTGAAAAAATGAAAAGTAATTCGAATAAACAGAGTAGGCTTAGAAGCAGCCATCTATTGGAGAAAGCGTTTTAGCTCATTATTTTTACTTATTTTACTCATTTAAAATGTAAGGAGACTTAAATTCATATATCGAAGCTTCGAATTAAGTTTAATTTTTCTTAATGGTAGCGGAACGTCCTGTAGTCTTTTCTGTTAATGTTAAATTGCATATTAAAAATCAGGAGTGCTAATGCTGACATGAGTAGCGTCAACCATGTTGAAAATAAATCATGGTCGTCTATTGCTCAAGGGTTTCCAGTAAATTTTAAGTAACTGGGTTTAGTCGGCCCTTAAAAAAAAAGTGAAAACTGTACTTGATAGGAAAATTATTCCGCATGTTTGCAAAATATTTTTGTGTAAAAAAGTACTTTTAAAAGTTTTGCTTAATAAACTAGCAACTTAAAAAAAGTATTTTTCAGGAAAATTTGCATGAAGTTTGACCGTACTTAGAACCGACACAGGTGAGCTTATTGAGAAGATAAAGACGAATGAGATAATTATACTTAAGGAACTCGGCAAATTTGCTCCGTACGTTCGCAACAAGGAGTACCTTAAAGGATTCAAAAATTAGGGGTAGCGACTGTTTAACAAAAAGTGCGACCTTAAAAGCCGTACACATAAATGCACTAAGTGCTATATTATCTAATCAATATAAGTCTAAGCAAGCATGCGTCTAGAGTGATCTGGAGGTATGAAGCCTTGCTGACAATGTAGTTTCTTACTTGATGTAACTAAGAAAAGCTAGACTTATCTAAATAGGTAAAATGTAAGTGAACATTTGTTATAAGGTATCGAGAAAACAGAATTCCGAAGGTCATCATTAGCGGTTTATACAGCTATAGGAATAAGCAGTAGTATAAAATATCTTTTTGTTATTTTATAGATTAGACGTAGTACTGTCGGTATAGAGAATGTTACCTGTTTAGATTAATGTTATGTGTAAGGAAAAGGGTAAGCCTAATGAATTGATAGAAATATCTCAGGAAAGAGCGATCAATCCAAGTGTTCAGTAGGTAAAAGATCTCATAAAAAGCGAATGTTTGCTAGTAATAAGTGAAATAATGATTATATCATGAATCGAAAGATTGCTGACTTATGTATGTTCTGTTTTAAAAGTATTGTCCTTTTAAGAAAAATTTTATTTTATTTGCATTACATGTAAAACCAGCTAGTTTATTTTTAAATAAAAATTGTGGTAAAATAATAAAAACTAATATAATGACGAAAATTTATAAGTTACAAAGGAGAATAGCAATAGCTTATTTGAATAAAAACAAACGTTTATGAAGTAAATTACAAAATGAATTAGTAAATTTAGAAGAAGCTAAAATAAAAGCAATAAAGCAAATTCACAAACGTAAAAGTAGTGAGACCAGCGGAATTGACAAAATTGTTTTAAAAGGTTCTAAAGGAAAGAAAGTTAGTATTGATGAAATATTAATTCAAATTCAAGATCTTAAAAATTATGAATTCAGTGCGGTACGTAGAGTATTTATACCAAAGAAAAATAACAAAAAGAAAAGGCCTTTGGGAATTCCTACTATAAGAGATAGAGTTGTGCAAACTTTGTTTGCTATGGCTCTTGAACCTATAAGCGAAGTTATGTCTGATAGATGCAGTTTTGCATATAGACCTTATCGAAGTGCTAAAGATGCCTGTCAATATATTTGATTTCTTTTAAGTAGACAGCGAGGCAACCCTAGATGAATTTTCGAAGGAGATATCAAGGGTTTCTTTGATAATATATGCCATGAGTGAATATTAGAAAATATTCCTATGGATAAAAAGATATTGTCAAAAATGTTAAAAGCTGGCGTTATGAATGAAGGCAGTTATCAAGATACTGAAGAAGGTATTCCACAGGGTGGTGTAATATCTCCTATTATAGCTAATTTATGCCTTGATGGTTTAGATAAAACTATAAAAAGGGCGTCTAATAATAAAGCAACTCTTGTGAGATATGCGGATGATTTCATTATAGTGTCCCAGAACTATGATATTTTAGATAAGTTAATTCTAGATGTTAACAAATTTCTAAAAATAAGAGGTTTAGAATTAAATATGGAAAAAAGTAAAATCACTAAAATTGAAAATGGATTTGATTTTGTAGGTTTCCACTTTAGGGAATTCTCGGATTCTACTCGAGAAATCGGGGAAAAGAAAGGGATTTTTCTATACAAACCTACAAAAGAAAGCTTACAAAAAGTAAAAGCTAAAATAAAACTTTGTGTCAAAGAACATTCGCAACTTCCTCTGTGAATGCTTTTCTCAAAACTAAATCCAATATTAAGGGGCTGAGCAAATTATTACTCGTCTAGTACTGCAAAGTTAGCTTATACCCGAATAAGTAAATACGTTTTTGATTCCATTCATCGCATGATAAAAATTAAGCATCCAAAGCTTAATGCTAAAGCGCTTAAATCCAAATTTTATCACAAAGTGAATAATAGAGATTGATTAATGTCTACTAGCACTGAATTTAAAAGATTTAAGAAAATTAATTTGTTTCAAATATCCGACACTCCTATTAAAAGAACTACTATGATAAAACTTGACGCTAATCCCTATTTGGGTGAGTTTGAGGAGTATTTTAATAAAAGATCTTTGAATATGTGTTTTAATCAGCAAACGAATAATATTCGATTAAAGCTGGCAAAAAGACAAAAAGGTATGTGCCCTATATGTAAAGAATCTTTAAATAGTCAATATGGAGATATATTGTACGAATTAGAAATTCACCATATCATACCTGTGGTGAGTGGAGGTAAAAATATATTAAAAAATATGACTCTTCTTCATAAAACGTGTCATCGCGACAGAGCTGCGTTAGAAAACTTTGACGTTAAAATGGATGAGCCGTATGAAGGGTAATCTTCACGTACGGTTCTAAACGGGGGAAAATACGCGAGTATTTACCTATCGTAATCTCAAAACTTTGCAAATTCGAAAGAAGACGTATAAGGTTTGACGCCTGCCCAGTGCTTGAAAGCGAAAAATACACGTTAACGCTTGTATCATAAACTCAAGTAAACGGCGGTCTTAACTATAAGGATCCTCAGGTAGCGAAATTCCTTGGCGGGTAAATTCCGTCCTGCATGAATGGCGTCACGACTACCCCACTGTCTCTAGTATAAACTCAGCGAAATTACATTGTCTGTGAAAATGCAGACATCCTACAACAAGACGGAAAGACCCTATGATTCTTAACTATAATTTTACGTCGCAATAATTTTGTGTACAGTACAGTAAAAGTAGGAGTATACTTATACAATTTTGAAAAACTACTCTGTACATAAGAAATTGCTTACTGAAGAGAAAATATGTAAAAGTGGTAGTTTACTTGGGACGAGGACCTCCTAAACTGTAACGGAGGTGCACAAAAGTAAATTTTAATTAGTTTTTTGTATTAATAAAATATGTAATGGTAAAAATTTGCTTGACGGTAAGAGTTACAACTCAAACCGGGACGAAAGTCGGTCATAATGATCCGGCAGTAATGTATGGAAATACTGTCGCTTATCGGAAAAAAGAAACTCTAGGGATAACAGATTTATCATGGCTGAGAGTTCTTATCGACGCCATGGTTTGATACCTCGATGTCGGCTCATCTTTTCCTGGAGCTGTAACAGGTTCCAAGGGTATGGTTGTTCGCCAAATAATAAGATACGTGAGCTGGGTTCAGAACGTCGTGAGACAGTTCGGTCGTGCGATTCGTTGCTAGTAAGAGAAGGGATGTACTTCTCGTAAATAGCTAATCTCCACTTTAGGGATTAAACTAATATTACAGGTAGGAAGCTAGTTCATACAGATCTAGTGGGCCTATGCATTACTCCTAATGCTGATCAATGAGCTGTGTTACAAGCAGTGAACCCTATGCAACGTGAAAATAGTCATTCACGGAGTATAAGCAGGGCATAAATTTAAGTGGATGTTACTTATAAACATTTTAACTCGAAGAGAATATATAAATCAGTAAATCTGTCAAGAAAAGCAGTTATAGAAGTATAACCTATCATAAAGATAGCCGAAGTAAAATTCCCTAAATATGTCATAGCGGGGGATAATTATAAGTAAAACCACCCCGTTAACACGAAATAGCGTGAATTCTAAACATAAGGTAAAATTTAATGTGGCCGCGTTAGAAAGGAGTACCAGTTTTAGAGGGAATAGAGGAGCTTACTGACTATATGTATGTAATATTGGAACGAAGTAAATATTAATGTAAACCTTGTTAATTTTTTTTTATAAGGATGTTTTTCTATAGCGTTAAAGTACATTAATATCAGGATTCTACAAGAAGCTAAAGCCAAAGGGAAAGCCTATGGATATGCAGACGTGTAGACAAATTTATCTAAATAAAAATCTTTAACATTGTTAAGATTACAATAACAAACAAATTATGAAAAAGTGAACACAAGTGAACTGGAAAATAAAAGAAATTTGACTGTATAGATTGCAGTGTAAGATTTTTGATCTTAGTAAAAAAGGTGATATGACAACGGTATTTTTAATACAGAAGCAAATCATAAAACATGACTTTTCAAAGTTTTTAGCTGTTCGGAAAGTGACTCAAGACAACTTGGGAAAACGAACAGCTGGAGTAGATGGGATTTGTAATTTATCTCCGGACGCAAGAATGGAATTAGTACAAAATATGCAAATTGATAATAAATCGGATAAAATTCGTCGAGTAACAATTTTAAAACCGAACGGGAAAGAGAGACACTTAGGTATACCTACCATAAGAGATCGCGCTAAACAATGTCTTGTAAAGTTCGCCTTAGAACCTCAATACGAAGCTAAATTTGAGCCTAACAGCTATGGATTTAGACCAGGAAGAAGTTCTAATGACGCTAGACAAGCAATTGTGAAATGTTTACAGCAACTTCCTAAACACGTACTAGATGCAGATATTGAAGGATGTTTCGACAATATTGACCACTCTAAATTACTTCTAAAAGTAAATACGTTTCCTGTTCTAAAAGAGCAATTGAGAGCTTGATTAAAAGCGGGAATACTTACAAGCTTTAAAGAAAATATAACAGAAATTACGCCAGAAGCTGGAACTCCACAAGGAGGTATTATATCACCTTTGTTAGCAAATATTGCCTTACATGGAATGGAAAATGCAGTACGTAAAAGCGGAGTATATCTTATTCGATACGCGGATGATTTTTTAGTATTATGTAATGAAGAGAAAGAGTTGGACGAAGCAAAGATTAAAATTGAATTCTTTTTACAAAATTTAGGACTGAAGTTGTCAGAATCCAAAACGAAAATAACGTACACTGGCAATTTAGAAAATTCGAGACTTGCAGGGGTAGATTTCTTGGGTTTTAATTTTGTCAACTATAAGGTAGGTAAGCATACATCTGCAAAGAATAATCAAGGAATCGCGACCGGATGAAAAAGCAAGTGTCAACCTAGCTATAAGTCCATAGAATCTCATTTAGTTAATATTAAAAATATTACTACGAAGTCCACCGGGTTATCTCAAAAAGTTTTAATCAGTAAACTAGCACCAGTTATTAGCGGATGAACTAAGTATTTCTCCGTATGTAGTGCTACAAAAACTTTTAGTTATTGTAGTGTACGTACGTTTTATCTTCTTAGAAAATGAGCTAAGAAACGTAGACGAACAGGTTCAGGTATCACCAGATATTGAATACCTATAGGAAGCGCAGAAAGAGTTTTTGGATTGAAAGAAAATGGCAGAATTATAAAATTAACTCGTCACGATCAACGAAATATTATCCTATCTACAAAAGTAGCCGGTGAAAGTAGCCCATATGACGGAAGAGTTACTTATTGAGCTAGACGGCTTTCTGTCAATAATAAGTATGGTCAATCATTAAAACGGCTATTAAAAACTAAGGGGCCGCAGTGTAGTATGTGTAAATTATATTTTAAAGATTCGGATAAAATAGAAATCGATCATATTATACCAAGAAGTCAAGGGGGTTCTTCGGATTTTAAAAACCTAAGACTTATGCACGGTCATTGTCACGATATTAGACATTCCAAGGCAGCTAATACTTAAGCGGCTGACTAATATAGGCAATTTTAAACTAAATGAAAGTTAAAACTTTCTATAGATAAATTTGAGGAGCCGTATGAAGGGCGACCTTCACGTACGGTTTTGCAGTGGGAGGGAATTTCGTGAGAAGTTTCTTTACCATAACCCTATCTGTTGTGGGTAAGAAAAAACTAGATTTATCTTTAGTACGAGAGGATTAAGATATATTAACCAATAGTGTATCGGTTGTATTGTTTCTTGCATTGCCGAGTAGCCACGTTAACATTATATAAGTGCTGACAGCTTAAAAGCACAAAAATAATCTTTATTTTTTCAAGAACTTTCTAGAAGATTACTAGATAGATCGGTTTATTATTTAATACTTGTAAAAGTAAGTAAATAAATACGAAAAGTTCATTATAATTTGTGTTATATTTAAGAACGGGTAAACCCGTTCTTAAACAATCAAAACATAGCAAAAAATATGAAACTATTTAAAAAAATTACTTTTCAATCTGCGTTTTATAATCATCTAAATTTAAAATTTTTTCGAATATATAGATGAACACCTATAGACCAAAAGCAGTCTCGATTCAGTGTGCATCCTATACATGTCAAAAACTGTGGGCCTATGATTTTGGACGCACTTATAAAAATCAAAGATGAACAAGATTCTAGTCTTGCTTTTAGACGTTCGTGTAGAGAAGGTATTTGTGGTAGTTGCTCTATGAATATCAATGGGGTAAATACTTTAGCTTGTTTACAACCAATTAAAACAAATACAGATATAATTACAATTTATCCATTACCCCACATGTATATTATTAAAGATTTAATTCCGGACTTGTCCAATTTTTATGCGCAATACAAATATATCAAACCTTGACTTATAAATAAATCATTTTCGCAAGTAGAATATTTGCAATCTGAAAAAGATAGATCAGAATTAAACGGTATTTACGAATGCATTTTATGCGCTTGTTGTTCTGCTAGTTGTCCAAGCTATTGATGAAATCATGATAAATATTTAGGACCTGCGATTTTGTTGCAAGCGTATCGATGATTATTAGACAGTAGAGATACTAACACAAAAAATCGCTTAAAGCTATTAAAAGGGAAATCGAAATTGTTTAAATGTCACACAATTATGAATTGTAGTAGAACTTGTCCTAAATCATTAAATCCAGGAAAAGCAATAGCGTCAATAAAACATAGCATGAATTGTCGTTAAAGCCCATTTGGTGAAATAGGTAAACACGACAGATTTAAAATCTGTTCTTTTTAAGTTATCGGTTCAAGTCCGATAGTGGGCAGTTTTGCAAATTTAGGATAAATGGCTGAGTGGTCTAAAGCAATGGTTTGCTAAATCATCGTATAAAATTTTGTACCGTGGGTTCGAATCCCTCTTTATCCAATATTTATATGCCGTATTTTACGGATATGATGGAAATGGTAGACATGTCAGGTTTAGGTTTTGATGAATAATATTCATGAGGGTTCGAATCCCTCTATCCGTATTTAATTGAAAAATGGGGAAATAGTTTAATAGGTTAAAATATTGGTTTGTCACATCAATGAGTGAGGGTTCAAGTCCCTTTTTCCCCGTATGTTTACTTTTTATACATGACGAGGAGAGCTCGGTTTGGTAGAGCGATAAACTGTGACTTTATAGGTCATGGGTTCAAGTCCCATTCCTCGTCCAGCAAAAATAAAAAATAAAATGCGCTTAATTAAAAGACCTCTTTTTAATATAGTTAATAATCATCTTATAGATTATCCAACTCCGATTAATATCCATTATGCTTGAAATTTTGGATTTCTTTCTGCTATGTGTTTAATAATACAAATAGTAACAGGTATTTTTTTAGCTATGCATTACACGCCACATGTAGATTTAGCTTTTATTAGCGTAGAACATATTATGCGAGATGTTAACTTTGGCTGACTTCTACGTTATGTACACGCAAATGGAGCTTCTATGTTTTTCATTGTGGTTTACATACATATTTTTAGAGGGCTCTATTACGGTTCTTACACAGCACCTCGACAGTTTGTTTGAGTAATTGGTGTAATTATTTTGTTATTAATGATAATCACTGCGTTTATAGGTTATGTTTTGCCTTGAGGTCAGATGAGTTTATGGGGAGCTACTGTAATTACTAACTTAGTATCTGCAGTACCTTTAGTAGGCGATTCTATAGTCGCTTGACTTTGAGGTGGTTTTTCTGTTGACAATGCTACTTTAAACCGTTTTTTTAGTTTGCATTATTTGTTGCCATTCGTAATTGCTGCTGCTTCTTTAGTACATTTAGCAGCTTTACATCAAGAAGGTTCTGGCAATCCATTAGGTATTGATGCTAGTGGTGATAAAGTACCTATGTACCCTTATTTTATTGTAAAAGATTTATTAGGTATCGTAACTTTTATAATCTTTTTTTCTGTTTTTGTTTATTTTACGCCTAACTTATTAGGACATCCTGACAATTATATTGAAGCAAACCCTATGGTAACTCCAGCGCACATTGTTCCTGAATGATACTTTTTGCCTTTTTATGCTATTTTAAGAAGTATACCACACAAACTAGGTGGGGTTATTTGTATGATTTTTGCTATTGTTGTGTTAGCACTTTTACCATGAATTCATAGTACAGAAATTAGAAGCTCACGTTTTAGACCTATATATCGTACTCTTTATTGAAGTATGGCTGCTTGTTGTTTAATACTTGGTTGAATAGGTGGAATGCCAGTAGAAGATCCTTATATAATTATAGGTCAAATTGCTAGTCTTTATTATTTTTTTTATTTCTTAATAATTTTACCATTTTTAGGTACTGTAGAAAAATTTTTGTTAAGTTACAAGATTAATTAATTTTGTAGCTCATTACACGGGATAGAGTAAAAGGTTAACTCATTAGGCTCATGATCTGAAAATATAGGTTCAAACCCTATTCCCGTATTTAGTAATCGAGTACGCAAGCTTTGCAAATTTAGGATAAATGGCTGAGTGGTTTAAAGCTTTAGTTTTGAAAGCTAACGTGGTACAAATCTACCGTGGGTTCGAATCCCACTTTATCCTAAAATTTACATGGCGTATAGCCAAGTGGAAAGGCAATGGTTTTTGATACCATGATTCCAAAGGTTCGAATCCTTTTACGCCAAATCTTTTAATAAGTTTCCCTGAGGTTTCCAGGAAGGTTTTAGAACCTTCTAGAAACCTCCGGGAAACTTATTAAAACATATACAAGATACTATACTTAGTAAAAGTTCGAGTCTTTTTTCTCTTGCAAAAACTAGGCTGTTTTGTCAGTATCATTTTTTCTACTGACAAAACAGCCTAGTTTTTGCAAGAGAAAAAAGACTCGAACTTTTAACCTTTAGTTTTGAAAACTATTGCTCTACCTATTGAGCTATTCTCTCTTAATTTTAGCGGACAATGGGATTTGAACCCATAACTTTTAACATGGAAAATTACTGATGTACCAATTCATCTATATCCGCAAGTAAATTAATTTTTCCTTAAATTTAAGAAACGTATTACTTTATTTTGATTTCTATACAACTGTAATGAAATTTGTTGTTTCTTTACACCAATACGTTGATTCATTGTCAATACAATAGAGCCAATCATAGCTAACAGCAATATAAAAGCGCACATAATAAAAATTAAACTATACGAAGTATACAAAATTAAACCTATACTTTCAGTATTAGAAGGCAAATTATTTTCTTGAATTCAAGATGTTATTAAAAGAAAATTACTACTTACTAAAGATATGTTTATATTAGAGTAAGCTTCAAAATCTGATTGCAGTATAGTTCAAATTTGAATAAACAAAATTAAACTTATAAAAATACCAATTAAAAAAATAGTACTGTAATTAATTTTTACATTGCTAATTTTTATATTCAACATCATCACTACAAATAAAAATAAAACAGCAATAGCTCCAACATACACAATAAGGAATAAAAAAGACAAAAATTCAGCGCCTAATAATAATAGTATACTAGCTGTATTGCAAAATACTATAATTAAAAATAAAACTGAATAAACAGCATTTGAAAGGCTGACTACCATACAAGCAGATATTAAAGAAATAATAGAGAAAATTCAAAAAAGCGTCGTACTGGTCATAATATATTTTTAAGTTGGACGCTTTAGTAGACGTCCAACTAATTAAAGTTAATTAAGTAAATAAAATTAAAAAAGCCATCATAAGAGCGAATAAAGCTATTGCTTCTGTTAAAGCAAATCCTAAAATAGTATATCCGAATAGTTCATTTTTTAAAGAAGGATTGCGTGAATATGCGATTACTAACGATCCAAAAACTATTCCTACTCCTGCGCCTACTCCTGTTAAACCTATAGTAGCTAGTCCCGCTCCTATCATTTTTGCACTTTGTAAAGTTACGTTCATTGTTTATTTTTTTAGCAAGTTAAAAATCTCTAGTAAATACTTTGTCTATTCTCACTCTAAAGCACCTTTTTTTCATTCATAAATAAATCCTAATGTCAAGATGGCCAAAAAAAAAATCATAGATCAAAAACCAAAAAAAGGAAGTTGTCCTAATACTAATGATCAAGGAAATAAAAAACTTATTTCTAAATCAAATATTAAAAAAAGAATAGCAACTAAATAAAATCTGACGTCAAAAGTCGCTCTAGCATCATCAAAAGGATTGAAACCACATTCATAAGCACTTACTTTTTCTTGATCACTTTGTTGTGAATTTAATACATAAGATAGTATTAATATTATTAAAGAAATAAAAAGAGCTACTGTAAAAAAAATTAGAACAACAAAATACTCATTATAAATTACATTCATTTTATTAAGGTAATCAGTCAAAAGAAAAAAGTACACCAGATACTAGAAGAACTCAACCTAACGATAAAGGTAAAAATATTTTTCAACCTAAACGCATTAATTGGTCATATCTATATCGTGGAAAGGCTGCACGTACTCAAATAAAGCCGAATAAAAGCACAGTTGTTTTAAATCCAAATCAAAGTACTGGAGGTATTCAATACAAAGGCAAAATATTAAATAAAGGGAGTCAGCCACCAAAAAAAAAAATTGTTGTTAAACTACACATAAGAATCATATTTGCATACTCTCCTAAAAAAAATAATGCAAATCCCATAGCAGAATATTCTACATTGTAGCCTGCTACAAGTTCAGCTTCAGCTTCAGGCAAATCAAAAGGAGCTCTATTGGTTTCAGCTAGTATAGAAATATAAAACATAATGAATATAGGAAATAAAGGAATTATATATCATATATTCTGTTGTGCAAGAACTATTTGAGTTAAATTTAAAGTACCTGCACATAATAATATAGTTATTAAAATTAGTCCAATAGAAACTTCATAAGAAACCATTTGTGCGGTTGATCTTAAAGCACCTAAAAAAGCATACTTAGAATTACTGGATCAGCCCGCTGTTATAATGCCGTATACACCTAAAGAAGAGATGGCTAGTATATAAAGAACACCAATATTTAAATCGGAGAAAACTTTTCCTTCATCTAATGGAAGTACACATCATGCTAATAATGCTAATAAAAATGTTAGTACGGGAGCAAATAAAAAAAGAAAAATATTGGCACTTGATGGTAATATTGTTTCTTTTGAAAATAATTTTAAGCCGTCAGCTAAAGGTTGTAAAAGACCAAAAATACCTACGACGTTAGGTCCTTTTCTTCGTTGCATAGCAGCCATTACTTTTCTTTCTGCTAATGTCATATATGCAACAGCAATTAAAAGAGGTAATATAATAGCTAATACTTTAATAATGTTGATTGTAATATTGTAAAACATTCTGGTAAATTGTTTTTAAAAAAATAGCATACAGTAAACAAAATTAGAAATTAAATCAATTTTTAAAAATATTAGTGTAAATAACAATAAATTAAAACTTAATATAATTGCTTTTTCTTTTTCGATAGGATAAAAAATAAGTATTGTTTTTACATGCGAAAAACACATTATTTGAATTAAACGAATATAATAAAAACACGAAATACAGCTTAAACTTACTGCTATTATAGCGAATCCTATTAATTGTTCTTTTAGAAGAGATAACAAGACAAACATTTTTGCAAAGAAACCAGGAAAAGGAGGAATTCCAGCCATTGAAAATAATACTATTATTAGACTACCAGCAAGTATAGGATTTGTTATTACTAAGTTTACTACGTCTGTTAAATAGCGCAACTGATATGTAGTAGGATAAGATCAGCATCTAGATGAAAGTAAAATAGAAAAAATAATTAACGAAGTTAAAACATATATTAAAATATAAAACAATGCACTAAAAGCGCCATTAAATTCTAATGTTGAAAACCCAGCTAAAATAAATCCTACATGACTTATTGTACTGTAAGCAATAAAACGTTTTCACTTAGCTTGCGCCAAAGCACCAAATGTACCTATAATCATGGATAAAATCGCACAAATTATTACTGTAAAATTCAAGTGTGCAAAAATAGAAGGTAAAATTAAAAAAATAATTCGAAACATTAAACTTACTAAAGCTAATTTGGGAAGAATACCAAAGAAAGATGTAACATTTGTAGGCGCTCCTTCGTATACATCTGGAGATCACATATGGAAAGGAGCGGCGCTTATTTTAAATAAAAGTGCTACTTCTATTAGAACAATGCTAAATAGTATTGTATTAATAAAAATAAAATTTTCTGCTGAAATGCTCAAAAAAAATTTTGATAAATCACCAAAATTAGTTAATCCAGTAATGCCATATAACAACGAAATACCTAAAAGTAATAGGGCAGATGAAAAAGCGCCTAACACAAAATATTTCAAGCCGGCTTCTGTTGAAAATTCGGATGTTCTTTTAAAACTAGCTAATATATAAAAGGCAATACTTTGAAATTCGATTGACAAATACATAGATAAAAAATCGTAAGAGCAGCTAATAAAAAGCATAGCTATTATAGCTAACATAGAAACAATTCAATACTCATAAAAATTGATTTTTTCTATTTTATTATAAGAAAAAATAGTTAATGATCATAGTAAAGAAATAACAATTATAATACTTTTTATTCCAAAAGATAAAAAATCGTGCACTAAAAGAGCATTTCAACTAATTATATAAGGTTCTTGTGAACAAAGTGTTAATCACATTCCTATAATTAATATTTGAGTACATAAACCACCAATATTATAATCAAGAACTGGAGTACCTCTATTGTATGAAGTATTAAAAATTACACCATAAATTAACAAAGCACAAATAGCGTTTAAAAAATAAATTTCTGTGGACAAAATATAAAAATCATAAGAGGAAATAAGTAGCATAAACTTTTTTATAATAGATATAATATATTGAGATTAATTAACAATATTGAAAGCATTTTAATTAAAGCTACGTACTGCAGTTTTGTTATTATCACGTGCAAATAATCTTCTACAATAACTTCAAGACCTAAACTGGCATGCAAAAAAATTAAGCTTTGGAATAAAATTAAAATTTCAATATCAAATAAAAATCCGGGTAATAGTAAAAGACCAAAAATTCGCGGAAGTCAAAAAAAATAAGCGTTTTTTGACACAGATGATAAAATGAATGTTTTATTAAACTTCATAGCGCAATATTAATTAAAGTAAGCAATTAAATTATAACTTGAGCAATGTAAAGCTTTTAAAAAAACTTCCGGATATACACCCATTCATAAAATAAATACACTTAAAGGAAAAAGAATATAAAACTCTCTTCGCGAAACATCTTGAAAATTTTTTATATACTGAAGTTTTAAACTACCAAAACAGATTCTATTGAATAATCAGATAGAATAACCAGCTCCCAAAATCATGCTAAATGCACTTAAAAAAGCAGATATTGGACTAAGTTGAAATACTCCTATTAAAATTAGAAGCTCACCTACAAAACTACTTGTACCAGGAAAACCTATGTTGGAAAAAGTAAAAAATATAAATAATAAACTAAAAATAGGCATTATTTGAACAAAACCTCCATAGTATTTAAGTAAACGTGTTTTATGCCTATCATACAGAATACCAATACACAAAAAAAGCGCACTTGATACTAATCCATGACTTAACATTAGGATCACACTTCCTTCTATTCCTTGAGAATTAAAAGAAAATAAACCTAATGTAACAAATCCCATGTGAGAAACAGAAGAATAAGCTATTATTTTTTTTAAGTCCACTTGCCTAATTGTTGTAAGCGAAGCATAAATGGCTGCTATAACACTAAGCAAATAAATTAGCGGAGCAAAATACAATGAAGCTTCTGGAAACATAGGTAGAGAAAAACGTAAAAAACCATATCCGCCCATTTTTAGTAGTACACCTGCCAAAATTACAGAACCTGCTGTAGGTGCTTCTGCATGCGCTTCGGGTAGTCATATATGAAAAGGAATCATTGGGATTTTTACTGCTAAACTTGCGAAAAAAGCTAGTCAGAGTAAAATTTGCGTTCTGATATTAAAGTTAACATTTCACAACATTTGAATATCAGTAGTGCCGTGTTGAAAATAAATTACTAAAATTGCTAAAAGCATTAACAATGAACCAGCTAGTGTGTAAATAAAAAACTGGTAGGCAGCTCTAATTTTTCGTTCTCTTGATCCTCATATTCCTATAATTAAAAACATCGGAATAAGTACACTTTCAAAAAAGATATAAAAAAATAAAACATCTAAAACACAAAAAACTTGAATTAAAATGGTTTCTAATAGAAGAAAACAAATTAAATATTCTTTTACTCGTTTATTTGGCATGTTTCAACTAATTAGTATGCATGTTGTAATTAATCATGTTGTTAATATGATAAAAAACAATGATATACCATCTATACCTATTGTGTAATAAATATTATATGAAGGAAATCAATTTATAGTGTAAATAAACTGAAATAAAGAAGTTTTTAATTCAAAACAAAGTCATAATAAAATAGAACAAACAAATGTGAGCTGTGCTACTATAAAAGCAATATTTCGTATTAAATTAAAGTAACATCCTGGAATTAACAAAAGTAGTATAACACCGCACAAAGGAATAAGTGCAGTTCATAATAATAAATTAGTTATTTGCATATATTAAAATTAATAAACTAAGCTACAAAAAGGGCTAAAAAGCAAAAAGTAAATAATCGAATATCTAAAAAAAACTCTAAAAAAGATCAAACAGGAATCAACAATAATAAAAGGCATAAACCGAATACAACAAAAAAAGTGTAATGAGTTACTTGACCTGTTTGTATTCGTATTATTTTCATTGATCAATTTTTTATAATGCGCGAAATTCCGTATGGACCTAATAATTCAATAAAACCTCGATCAATATTTTTAAATGAAATAGTATAGCCGAAGTTCATTAAAGATGATACAATTATAGAATTGTATAATTTATCCCAATATATTTTTTTGCTTAAAAGAAACGCTAATTTTCTAAACATATACATGTAAGCAAACTTTATATTATTTTTTAGTCAACCAACATTTATTGTATAAGCAAAAATAGCTCCAAAAACACTTAGTATAAATGGAAGTCATTTTATGAGATGAGACATAAATTCAACTTCTAACAAACTACAAGACGACGGTAAAATATTAATTGCATTCTTTCAAAAAGGAGTACCTATTCCAACAAATAAATCTTTTGTAAAAAAGCCTACAAAAATACTTGCTATTCCCAATAGAATTAAAGGAAGTAAGATAAGTAATGAAGATTCATGAACATTATCCATATGTTTTCTATAATTATTACTATTTTTTATAAATGTTAGAAAAAGTAACCTAAACGTATAAAAAGACGTAAAAAATACAGAAATATTAGCTAATCAGCAAGCAAAAACACCAAAATTTATTTGTAGATTACTGTAATAACTTATTTGAGTTATTTCAATAATTAAATCTTTAGAATAAAACCCTGTCAAAAAAGGAAAGCCAGCTAAAGACAACGAACCAATTAACATTGCTGAATAAGTTATAGGTAAATTAGTGGCTAATGAGCCCATACGACGCATATCTTGTTCATTTGATAATGCATGTATTACAGAACCAGCACTTAAAAAAAGCAATGCTTTAAAAAAAGCGTGGTTTACTAAATGGAACATACTTATATTATAATAAGATAATCCACAGGCAAAAACCATATAACCTAATTGACTACAAGTTGAGTAAGCTATTACGCGTTTTATGTCATTTTGAAACACACCAACAATAGAAGCGAAAAAGGCCGTACTAGAACCGATAATAGTAATTAAAAACAAAATATTTGAAGATAAATCAATAATAGGTGAACATCGTACTATTAAAAATACGCCTGCAGTTACCATTGTAGCAGCATGAATAAGAGCAGAAACAGGTGTAGGCCCTTCCATTGCATCAGGTAGTCAAGTATGCAAACCTAATTGCGCTGATTTTCCAACAGCACCTATTAACAAAAAAAATCCTATCAAAGTTAAAAAATTTATACTAAATCCCAAAAAATGCACATTATAATCTTTATACAGGCTAGCTAAAGAAAAAACTAATTCATAGTCTACAGAACCGAATAAATAAAAGATAGAAAAAATACCTAAACTTAGTCCCAGATCGCCTACTCTATTTACTACAAGAGCTTTTATCGCAGCTTGATTTGCACAAAGCCTTGTATATCAAAAGTTAATTAATAAATAAGAAGCTAATCCAACTCCTTCTCATCCTAAAAACATTTGCACAAAATTATCGGCTGTCACTAAGACAATCATAAAAAATGTGAAAATTTCTAAAAAAGACATAAAGCGAGGGCAATGTGGATCATATTCCATATATTGAATGGAATACAAATGTACTAAACTAGAAATAGATGTAATAACTACAAGCATAGTTGTCGTTAAACTGTCAAATAAAAACCCTCATGAAATTTTCAGTGCCCCTGAACTAATTCAAGTACCTACTGACATATAACAAGGAACTCCGCACAAACCTACTTCAAAAAAAGCGATTAAAGAAAAGAATAAGCACATAAATACACAAACTGTCGAAAAAACATTTGCACCTTTACGTCCGAGTCATCTACCACCCAATCCTGTAGCTAAAGTACCTACTAAGGGTAATACAACTATTAATAAATACATAGCATTATTTGGTTAAGTTCAATACGAATATGTTCCGGCTTTCGTAATACTTTTGTTGCTATACAAAGCAGTTTCTAAACTAACTTTAATAACTAAAAAGTTTAAATCGTTTAAAGCTAATTTTGGCTTATTAAAATGACTTTGCGTTAATCTTTTTGCTAAAGTAATTAGTATTCTTTTTGTTACAGCATAGATTTTACGTAACATTTGAATGTTCCAGTCGATTAAAAAATTTGTCAAACGTAATTTTAATGCAATTTGAGTAATATCTTTTTTAAGTTTTCATCAACGAACTAATAAAATTTTCAAGAAATTGCTGAGTATGAAATGCGTATAAACGATATAAGTAGCTAAGAATATAAAAAATAGTCAAAATATTTGACCGAAAATAATAACGCGATCTAATTGTGGCATAATATTTTTAATGCATTTCTAAGACATCATTTAAATAAATACAAGTAAGTAATGTAAATACGTAAGCTTGCAAAAAAGCAATACCAATTTCTAAACCAACTAAAGCTAATAATAAAATTAATGGAATTATTTGTAAATATAAAAATACACTACCTATTGAAATCATTGTTCACACAAATCCTGCAATAATTTTTAATAAAGTGTGCCCGGACGTCATATTTGCGAATAATCTTATTGATATTGTAAAAACTTTTACAATATAAGATACAAATTCTATAGCAACTACTAAAGGTACAATAAATAGAGGAACTCCTTTAGGTAAAAATATTGTAAAAAATTTAATACCATGAGTTTGAAAACCAATAATATTGATACCAATGTAAACAGAAAAAGCTAATCCAAATGTAAAAGCTATGTGACTAGTCACAGTAAAACTGTAAGGTACCATACCGACTAAATTACAATATAATATTATTGTAAATATTGTAAAGATAAAAGGAAAATAAGCGAGCCCTTTTTTTCCTAAATTATCTTGTACCAAAGTAATAGTAACATCATAAAATAGCTCTTTCATAGACTGCCAATTTGTAGGAACTAATTTATTTTTGTAAATAACTAAACTAAATCAAAAAATAGATAAAACAACTGATAACATTAAAAAGAGAGATGTATTTGTCACAGAAATATTTAACCCAAATACTTCTAAAGGTAACAAAGGTATAATTTCAAATTGTTCTAAAGGACTTGCTAAAAAAAATAATTTATTTATATTGTACATGTTTTTATTTTTTAAATAAAATAAGTCTAAATTGATTCGAACAATCAACCTTACGCTTATCAAGCGTATGCTCTAACCGTTGAGCTATAGACTTTAATTTTAACAACCGATTTCTAATTTTCTTACGCGTTCAAAAAAATCCAATTTAGATTCAGAATAAAAAGAATTAATTTTTAGTGTGTTACTATAAAAATTGCGAATTACAGCCATGTCTTGAATACGTTGGCAAGTTGTAACATAAGAAATTTTAGTTAATTTTGTTTCCAAATCTTTTACTATATATAATCTTTTTAGATATGGAGCTATAGACTGCAATGTACTACTTTTTGATTCTAAAAAAAGCAACGTTTTAATTAATTGAATTAAATATGGGATTATACTATTTAATACTTTTTCATGTGCTTTTTTTAATGAATAACCTTGACGATACTTTTTTCAAGTTATTATGTTGTTATTAGCAACATGCTGAAAATTTAAATTGATTTTATTTCGTCTTTCTTCAAAAAAGTTATTAATTTGAGGAGATACATAATTTCACGTAATGTTTAATCATGCGATAAAACAAAAAAGTAATACGCTTTCTTCTGTAAAAATATAAATATTATGATAACAAATAATAATTAAAAAAAATGATAGGTGTAAAAATGTAAACTTTACGTTAAATAAACTAGTGATTTTTGTCATAAATTTTTTTAGTGCATTAAAATTAAGTACCTCCTCATCAGTAAATTGAAATAAATAAAAAAAGCCATACAACATCAACAAAATGCCAGTATCAAGCTGCTGCTTCAAAACCAAAATGATGCTGTTGTGTTAAATGCGATTTTAACAGACGGCCTAAACAGATACTGAGAAAAATGGTACCTATAAAAACATGAAATCCATGAAACCCTGTAGCCATATAAAACGTTGAACCGTATACACCATCCGATAATGTAAAATTAGCAACACTATATTCAAAACCTTGAAAACCTGTAAAAATAGTAGCCAAAATAATCGTTATCACTAAAGATATTGTTGCTTGCTTTCTATAACCAGCTACAATGCTGTGATGTGCTCAAGTTACAGAACAGCCTGATAATAACAGTATTATTGTATTTAAAAAAGGCACTTCTCAAGGACTAAATACAATTATTCCTTTTGGTGGTCACATAGATCCAATATCAATAGACGGCGCAAGACTGCTATGAAAAAAAGCTCAAAAGAAAGCAAAAAAAAATAATACTTCAGAGACTATAAATAGAAGTACACCATAACGTAATCCTTTTTGAACAGCTCCTGTATGATGTCCTGAAAAAGTAGCTTCTCTTGTAACATCACGTCATCATGAAAACATTGTAAATAATAATAATAAAAAACCACTAAGTAATAAATACCCACCATTATTGTAAGCATGCATATACATAACCCCGCCTAAAGCGCATGAAAAAGCTGCTATAGCTGCTGTTACTGGTCAAGGACTAGGATCAACTAAATGGAAAGGGTGACGTTGTAATTGTTTAGCTGTTTTTATAAAGTTTAGATTTGTAGTATTTGTCATAGTAAATTTGCAATTAAGCGCTCATTTTTATTTTGAGCGCTTTTTTAATTTTTTAAAAAATCTTATTGTATACGTAAAGTATTTTGGATTAAGTCTAAAATAAAAAAAGATTAATAAGCTAAAAAAAAGCAGTTGTATTAAAGATACACGCATAATAAATCAATAAAACTTTTTACTAAAGCAAACTAATTTATTTTTATTCGCTGAGTTTATTAGCTACTCAAGAAATATAATTTGGTAAAGATACCGCTTCAACTACAATAGGCATAAAACCATGATTAACACCACAGATCTCGCTGCATTGACCGTAAAAAAGTCCCTCGCGCTTCACGAAAAGTGAACTTTGATTTAATCTACCGGGTACAGCATCACATTTTATACCAAGAGAGGGTACAGCTCAGCTGTGTAAAACATCTGCTGCTGTTATAATTAAACGTACATGTGTATTTACAGGAATCACCATTGGATTATCTACTTCTAATAAACGTAGTTGACCTAAAGTTAAATCTTCTTCTGGAACCATATAACTTTCAAACATTATAGTATTATTTTCTTCATTCATGTAATCTGAATATTCATAACTTCAATATCATTGGTGACCCACCGTTTTTATGGTTATAGCCGGCGCAATTATTTCATCCATAGAATATAATAGAGCAAAAGAAGGAATAGCAATTGCTAATAACGTAATACTTGGAGTAATGGTTCATACTATTTCGATAATTGTCCCATGCACCATTGCCGAAGGATACTCATTTTTTGTTCATTGATAATGTCACAGCGTACGTACTAAAATTCAAGATACAAAAATAGATATACCACAAATAAAAAACATAAAATCATGATGCAGATTGATAATCCCCTCCATTATAGGTGTTGCAGGATCTTGAAATCCTAACTGTCAATCTTCAGCTGAATCACTATAAATTACTTGATTATAAAATAATTGGGTTAGCAGAACTAACCCTAAAAATAACAAAACAATATTTTTTTTTAACATAAACTAATCTATTTTTAAAGAGGTTTTTGTTTCTCGTACTACCGGAATTTCATTAAATGTATGATATGCTGGAGGTGAAGAAATTTCTCATTCTAATGTAGTTGAACCTATTTTTGAATTTTCAAAATTTCAAGGATTTTTTCTAGCAGGTGTTGTTCTTGCTGTTACTAGTGTATTAAATACTAAATAAAAAAAGAATAGTGTACTAAATAGTGCAACATATGAACCATAAGAAGCTATTGCATTTCAGCCTGCGTATGAATCCGGATAATCTGGAATACGTCTAGGCATACCAGCGAGGCCTAAAAAATGCATTGGAAAAAAAGTTAAATTTACACCTACAAATGTGCCTCAAAAATGAATTTGACCTAATATTTCAGAATATTGAAATCCTGATATTTTTTCAAATCAATAATAAAAGCCTGCAAATATTGCAAAAACTGCACCCATAGATAAAAGTAGAGTAGGAGACCAATCTTTTTAAGTATCAAAATCCTCTCTCCAAACCATACGTGCGCTTTTCAGCGCATATGGCTTTCACTTCAAAAGAGTCACTTAAATAATTTTTGAACCATCATACTTACCCTTGTGAATAAGTTGGTGGCATTTTTGACAAACGGGTATTTGCTTCCTATTCATTTTGATCATTCGAGAAGTTAACCAATCCGTGGAAGGGTTCTTCTTCAGCTTCTTAGTGTGGTGCATTTCAATAGTATCTTGCTTTCCACATAAGATACAAGCTTGCTCAAAAGTTGCTAAACTTCTTTTGAAATAAGTTGAAGATTTCTCTATATAATCAATAGGATCAAATATTTTCGTTTTGATAGAGTTCTTGGGTCTAGAATACGAAATTTTTGGAAAGCATTGGATAATATCCCCTTTTCCGTTTTTTATTTCAAGATTAGCTCCATAATGTTTAAATACTTTTTTAAGAGTACCCAATTTCATTTTTGAAGCTATAGTTAGAGCACAAGAATATTTTAAGGTTCAATGTATTCTTGCAGATAGACGACCATAGTTATTAGCCATAGAATAATAATTTAATAATTCACTCTGCAGTGTTTTATACCTATAAATTATTTCCGCCATTGGTTCATGCAGAAGTTTTCCGAATCTCGTAGGAGACCCATCAGTTTTGCAATACCCTACAGAACCTAGTTTCGACACTATCTTACCAATAGGAGCATCCAATAAAGGTCGACTTGTAGTTCTTACAAGCTTGTTTCCTCTTTTTGGAAGATATTGTATTTTATCTTTGGTAGGCATTGATATATGAATATTGTGCCCTAAGAAAAAGGCGCAATCATGTTTGGCATGCGTGATTTTTGTTTTCTCAATATTAAGTTCAAGTAAAAACTCTTCTTTAAGAATACTCGCTATGCTAGTTCTAATTCCTTCACAATCTGCTTTCGAACCAATGATTCCGATAAGGAAATCATCCGCATACCTTACATATTTCATTCTTTTAAAATGAACATCATTTCCCATAGCAGGATAAATGAAATTTTTTCTATCTACTTTCCCATCTCTAACCATCTTAGTATATTCAGGATTTGCTTTACGACGGACACCTCTATTAAAGTTTTCCGACATTTCCAATATTTTTAAATCAAAATCATGTAAGTAAATATTGGCTAATATGGGACTAATAACTCCACCTTGTGGAAAGCCTCTACTAGTGCTTACGACATTTCTTTTAGAAAAGCCGTATCCTGCTTTCAAAACTTTATATATTAAATCAATGAAGGCTTGATCTTTAATAACTTTCGCTATTTTTGAAACTAAATAAGTATGATTCACAGTGTCAAAATATTTTGATATATCCCCCTCAATAAATCAAGAGGAATACCCCATAGTCATTTTTACCTGATTTAGAGCACTATGACAACTCTTGTTGGGTCTAAATCCGTGAGAAGAGTCTACAAAAATTCTTTCATAAACTAACTCCAACAGTCGCCTCATAGCTTCTTGAATGATTTTATCTCTGGGATTAGGTATACCAAGAGGTCTTTCACCACCTTTAGGTTTGGGTATAAACTTGCGCCTAACGGGTTCAAAATGATAAGACCCATTAACTATACTTTCAGCAGCTTTTTCAAATCATTCTAATTTTATTCCATCCAATGTTTCGTTATTCAGTCCAGGAGTGAGAGCTCCTTTATTAGACTTGATTTTTGAATAACTTGCAATAAGAAAATTTGGATTTCGCAGTAAACTACTTAATCCTTCAACTCTTTTGCCGGTTTTAATATATTCTAAGACTTGTTTGTCAATATTGTTTAAGCCTACTTCTATAGATTCATAACCCGAGAGCTTAGAATTTAGAATAGCTTCTGAACTAGGACCCTTCCTAACATAAGCTAAACAGCTTATATTTCGTACTACGATCCCTCCGAATCCTCCAGTTTTTCAACTTTCAGGATTTCCCGAATTCTTACGCTTACCATTAATAACTACCTTTAGGTTCTCCTCAGCTTTAAAAATTTTACTTAAATTTTGGGTATTAGACCATTCCTGTAAAGGCCTAACTACGTAAAGGGTTTCACCGTGCAATACTTCATTATTTCTAATGATCGGAACTTCATATCCGCCTGGCTGATTGTAAAAGGAGTTCGTTAGCCTAACCATGGGTAATATAACTCGGAGTTTACTATTTCAAAACTCCTTTATCAACATGCTATAGTCCTCTTTCTGTTGGCCAGAAATAAGTAAGTTGATTGTTTTAATGTATAAATTGTATAACATTTAATTATATAATTCAAGAATGGTAATACATGCTCACTGAAGTAAGCGACGATAAACGCAATTAGACGGCGCACCATAATGAAAGTGAGCTACAACGTAATAGGTATCATGTAAAGAAATATCTAATCCCGAATTAGCTAGTATAATACCGGTAAGACCGCCTATAGTAAATAAAAATATAAATCCTATAGCAAATAACATGGGTGTTTTAAAAAAAATAGAGCCTTCTCACATAGTAGCAATCCAACTAAATATTTTGATGCCTGTAGGCACAGCGATAATCATAGTAGCAGCTGTGAAATACGCTCTTGTATCAACATCTAAACCGACTGTGTACATATGGTGGGCTCAAACTATAAATCCTAAAATACCTATAGAAAGCATAGCATAAATCATTCCAATATAACCAAAGACAGGTTTTCTAGAAAAGGTTGACACAATGTGACTAACGATACCAAATCCAGGTAATATTAAAATGTAAACTTCTGGATGGCCAAAAAATCAAAATAAATGCTGATATAAAACAGGATCTCCTCCACCAGAAGGGTCAAAAAATGTTGTATTAAAATTTCTATCAGTTAACAAATACTAGTTCGATCCGCCCAGCGAAGCTGAACGGGCGCTAGTCCGCACGTAGCGAGCGAGTTTCCCGGCACTACGCGCTCCATTATGAAAAGTTTAAAATTAGTTTGGTTTATACTTTTTTATAAGTTTTAATATTTCCAACGTCATAACCAGGTAAGCAAGTTAGTGATGGACCGTTATATTTACCACGGTGAATTTCTAAATGGTGTAGTTTACAAACTGGGATTTGTCTAGCTATTAAGTCTAAGTTAGACTTAACCCTAGCTTTTTCACTGATTATTTTTCTACGATGTTTTATGTGGTGCCAGTGAGCTGCTTTGTTTGAACAGCTTGGTATCACACAGTCTAATTCATTCGCAGAAACTATAACATTTAGAGTTTTTGGTGGCGCATTACCCTGCGGGTTTATGTCTAAAACTTTCTCCAGTGAGTACATTTTTGTATTAAATCTTCCTTTACCTAAGCTCAAAGGTACTTTCAGTGATAATACAGATTCTTTACCCTCTTTGGTGGTAGATTTAAAGGTTAAATCTTTCCCTCACTTGTCAAATGACTTTTTTGCAGATTGAAATTTATATTTGCTTGCTAAAGTTAGCGCTGCTGATCTTTTTAAAAGTACAAAAAGTTCATATAATGTAGATTGATAATTGGAGCCACAGTAGTAGTTTTTTAGACCAGTCATTACAGCTTTGTATCTTCTAATAATTTCGGTGTCTGATGAAAGGAATAATCATTTGTCTAGTCTTCTAGCTACGTACTTTACATTGTTGCCTTTTTTGGCAACTTGTATGAAACCTCTTTCTTTAAAACGTTTAAGTAATTTTTGTAAGGGTATCTTAAATGTTAGTGCATTGCTAGACCGTCTTTGTATATCTGTGTTACTCATAACATTTCGAGCATAATTGCCTAGGACCAAGTAGCCCAAAAATATTATACCATCTTTATGATGTTTAGTATTTGTTTTTTCAACATTTACCTCTAATTCTAGTACAGATTTCAAATAAAAACTTATTAATTGTATGATCTTCAAGGTGTCTTTTTTTGGTCCCATATATCCCAATACGAAATCGTCAGCGTATCTTACATAATAGAGTCTGCTGTATGCTTCCTCATATTTTAAGTAGGGAATTCCTTCCCTAGCAGCTTGTAGAGTTCGTATTTTTTGTATGGACTGACGTATAACTTTAGCGTTCACTTTTGGCGTTTCTTTCTTAATACAATGCATAATCTTTTCTCAGTTGTTGCCAGACCATTTTTGCGACTTTTGATACTTCGGATTAAGGCTTCCACTGTGGGCTTGGCTAAACATGGGTATTAGTTCTTTATCAATCCATTTATCGAACATATTTAAGTAAATATTTGCAAATAAAGGACTGATAATGGATCCTTGCGGAGTGCCTTGTTTCGCTTCAAGTTTGCTATCACTAAGGTTTTGAAGATTTATATAGCCTACTTTTGTCATTTTATTTATAAGGTCTATCACACTTTTTTCTTTCACATATGTTTTTAAAATACGTTGGAGAATTAGGTGATTAATTTTATCGAACATTTTTTGTATGTCAAATTCAATTAATCATGTAACATTCTTTCATTTTAGAGACATTTCTTGAAGACAAGTATGCGTACTTTTTCCTTGTCTAAAACCATGAGATGAGGATTCAAATTTTGGTTCAAAAAAAGGTTCTAAGAGTAGGTATATTGCTTGTTGCAGTATTTTATCTCTTGAAGAAGCTATACCCAATGGTCTCATTTCTCCATTTGGTTTGGGTATTTGAAGCTTTCGAGAGGGTTTCGGAGTATAAGAATGATTTCTTACGTCTTCAGCTAGGTTTATAATACCAGGCATGGTTACGTTGCTAACGGGAACGCCGTCTATTCCGTAACTAACCTTTCTATTAATTATTAAACTGTAGGAATACAACAAAAAATGAGGGTTTGATAAGAAGTGATACACTCTAGGAAGGCTATGGTAATTAAGGCCACAGTTTTTTTTATAAATTTCGTAGTCTAATATAGTTTGTATAAATTGTTCTTTCGATATCTTATTTTTAACTTTATCGGAAGATTTTTCTAGTTTTGAACTTATCCCTTGAAACAGTTTTTCAGCTTCATTTCGAGATATTCATAATTGGGATCCTTCTGAAGTCGCGATTAGTAATGACGAACTTCATACTCTGTTCCCGCTTCTACAATCCGTTGAGAGGCTTCTCTTACCGGCAGTTTGAATCGGTTTAACAGATTGCATATCATATTTTCGATTAAATTTTCTTGGTACGTATTGTACCGATGTGGTTAGTGCTCTTGCTAAATTTGACTTCCCTCTTTGGGAGTATAACTCTTTGGCAGAAAAATCGGAAGAACATAATGCGGTAATCCAATTTCAAGTTGAGTTTATCTGCTTTTTTGCAAATAGATGGCGATTGATCATCATATCATTTAGTATCAAGTTTGTTATCCTAGCCATACACATCATAGAGAAATTGACAGCAGCTCTTATGGCTCAACCTAATCGGAGGAGGCACGTGACATTTCTTTGTATAATTTTCTGCATTATAGTTTTTTTAAAATTTTAATCTAAATATTCGCCCCATAGTAATGGCTCCCGCTAAAACAGGCACTGCTAGTAACAATAAAAAAGCAGTGATTAATATTGATCAAACAAACAAAGGTATGCGGTACATACTTTGTCCAGGATTACGCATATTAAATATTGTAGTAATAAAGTTGATCGCACCTAAAATAGAAGAAGCACCTGATAAATGTAAGCTAAAAATAGCAAGATCGACAGCTCCTCCTGAGTGGCTTTGTATAGAGCTTAAAGGTGGATATAAAGTTCAACCTGTACCAGCACCTACTTCGACCATAGCAGATCCTAAAAGAAGACACAATGATGGAGGTAATAATCAAAAGCTTATGTTATTTAATCGTGGAAATGCCATGTCTGGCGCACCTATCATTATTGGTACAAATCAATTACCAAACCCACCTATTAACACAGGCATAACCATAAAAAAGATCATTAAAAACGCATGCTCTGTAACAAGTACGTTATATATTTGATGATTACCTAATAATAATTGATTACCGGGTTGCGCTAATTCCATTCTAATTAGTATAGATGCACACGCACCTAATATGCCAGAAAAAGCTCCGAAAATTAAATACAAAGTGCCTATATCTTTATGGTTAGTAGAGTATATTCAACGAAAAATTCAATTATTTAAAGACTGCTGCACCAACGTAAATTAAAAAATTGTTGTATACAAAAATAAATAATTTTAAAAAATTTTAACTATCCAGGGATTCCAAAATAAATTAGTAGCTCTAGTAAAACCCGTTTTACTTTTGAATTCTTATGGGATCACGTATTTAAATAAGGATTTCATTATTAAAAAAATTACTCTTAGTGAGATTTGAACTCACGTTAATGCTCTGAAAAAGCACTGTCCTGACCGTTAGACGATAAGAGCTATAACGGTAGAGGGACTTGAACCCACAACTTACGGATTATGATTCCGACGTTCTAACCAATTGAACTATACCGTTAAAATGCACTTCTTATTATTAACAAAAATTTCTAAATTACTAGTACGCTAATAAGGAAAACCTAAAGATTTTAAAAAGTAAAGGCTTATATTGTTATTTAAACTGTTTTTAATTTGATAAGAAAAAATAATTTTAAAAGGTGTACTAGATGTTTTTTCCAACAATTTTAGCACTTTCGAATCCAATGAAAAATATTCAATAATGCGTAGAAAATTCTCATTGCAAACTAGGGAACGACTGCTGTTAAAAAATCCTTGTTTTAAAGGCATTTTTAAAATATTTTTTTTATAAGCTATTAAAGCTATATTTTCTAAAATAAAATAGGCATTAATGCCAGTAGATTTTAATGAAAAATTACGGATGTTTTCTTGACTTTTGCAAAGCAAAAATTTATTTCCCAATAATTGAATAGCCACTAAATTTAAACAAGTTTGTTTGGCGTCTTTGATTTGCATATTTTTTATTTTAATATCTAAAAAAGATATAATAGGTATTTTATTGCAATTTTTAATGTGGTGTTGAGTCATAAAATCGTAAATGACAATATTATTTCTATGTTGTATTATTCTTGAGCGCATTTTTGTTTTGATTGTTATGGAGACAACCGGACTTGAACCGATAACCTTATGCTTGCAAAGCATATATTATACCTATTAAACTATGTCCCCTCCTGTATTATATATATATTAATTCCTACCTGTTTATATACCAATATTTTAATTGAAAATTGAATTAATTGAATTAATTAATTCAATTAATTCAATTTTCAATTAAAATATTGGTATATAAACAGGTAAGAATTGAAAATATTAAAGACATCTGTAGCTTAATTGGATAGAGCGTTATATTACGAATTTAAAGGTTGAAAGTTCGAATCTTTCCAGATGTAGAAGTAATTAGCTCAATGGTTAGAGCATTTTGTTTACACCAAAATGGTTATGGGTTCAAGTCCCTTATTACTTAAAGAAATACAAATATGTCAACAATACAGCAAAAAATAAAATATCCACGCAAAAGTAAAAGTACAAAAATTAAAGCGCCTGCTTTAAATGGCGCACCGCAAAAAAAAGGTGTATGTACAAAAATTTATGTTACAAATCCAAAAAAACCTAATTCAGCAGAAAGAAAAGTTGCTAAAATACGCCTTAGTACAGGACGTTTTGTTATAGGTTATATTGGTGGCGAAGGCCATAGTTTACAAGAACATTCTATTGTTTTGATTAGAGGCGGTCGTGTTAAAGATCTCCCAGGAGTTCGTTATCACATTGTAAGAGGTACTTATGATTTACAAGCAGTAGCCAGTAGGCAAAAGGGTAGATCTAAATATGGAAAAAAGTTGTTAACGTCTAAATAGCTCAGTGGTTAGAGCAAAAGATTGAAAATCTTTGGGTCAGTGGTTCAAACCCACTTTTAGACATTATTTTTTGCAAAAAATACACAAGTGATAAAGAAAAACAATTCAGATAGTAGTATCGCACTTATAATAAAAAGTATTTGAATGATTGTTTCAGGTGGTAAACATATAGAAGTAGCTAAACAAACAAAAAATAAAGTACTTTTTTTGTTTTTTCGGTAAAAAATATGCAAATTCATCATATTATCTATTAAAAAAGAGTATATTATTCTTGCAAGAAAAAGATATGTCAAGTTAGATAATAAACAGGTTGTTTGTAAAGTTGTTCAAATATAAGTTTCTATTCGGGCTTCTAATTGTATCTGAAATACATGTATTATTGTAATAGTCCATGTGTCTAAAAAGACATAAGCGTACGGTAAAATTGCAAAATAGCATGCGAATAAGCTGAGAAGAACACTAATAAAGCTATAAATTTGTAAGTTTTTAAAAAATCACATTTGTGATTTATATCAACTGGAACTCAAAAATTGTCTGCAATGATAATAAGCGTAAGGAAAATTTATAAAAGTAACTGCATTAAAACTTACATACATATGTGTTGCAAAAAGCTCTGCAATATGTGTAGTTATAAATTTTCCTTTATTTATAAAAAAAAGTGAGTATGTGCTAAAAAAAAAGATAGTTTCATGATAATTAAAAACAATAATAAAACAGCTAAAACAGCTAAAAAAAAAGTATAAAAGTCTAAATTTGATTTCAATGAAATATAAATGTAAAGGAACTTGCATGATTTATTTTGTGATACAAATTAAAAGCTGTTGTGCTCTTTATTATCAATATTTAAATTGAAATTTACTGTTTACAGTATTAAATATATATTACTTTTTTCTTTTACATCCGCATTAAAAAATTTGTCAACGGTAACCTGTTTTAGTAAATTTTAAATATTAGTATTGACTAAATGTTTTTAGTATGTATATATCTTTTTTACAATTAGTGTGCATTAAAAATTTCGTAGACGTTACATACGTAAAGTTTTTCGGTACTGAGCTGAATATATAGATGTTTGACAAATTTATAATAAAAATAAGGGACGTTTACAGAATTATAAAAAATATATCGTTTCAGCTAATCACAAATCTATAAGATATACGATAGATTTGTCAGCTGTTAAATATGTATTAATGTCGCAAAGTGAGACAATGCATAGTTTATATTTATTAAAGTCTACTTTACTTTCAGTTTTGGACCTTCTGTCTTTGTATTAATAGTTTACTTTTTTGTAGTGCATTGAAAAATTGCTCGTGATTTAGTTCTTTTTTATTAATGTGCAATGCTTTAATAGCTGTTTGTCTTTGAAAATGATTTTTATATCAGTCACACGATTCGTACCAAACAACTTTTTGCAACATGCTTTACGTTATTTATATTTCTATTAAATGTTTTTTTTTGTGCTTGGGCGGAAGCTTTTCTTGGTGATTGAGACGGTGAATTTAAGTCAAGATGCGTACTTCGTAAATTTAAAGACTCCTTATTTTCAATTATAATCCACTTCATTTTTAATATTAAGCTTTTAAAGCTTATGTGCAAAGCAAAAACGAACATACTTGCGGGTTCTGTATCGCAAAATTCAATTTTCAATCTAAATATTAGTATTAAACAGTGCTTTTTACATTAATTAACTTGTTTAATAAAAAATGGCTGAGTTGTTTCAAACGATATATTGTAAATCTACTGATTAAAATCATTTTAGTTTCGCATTTTACTTTTGTATTAAAAGATGTATAGCTAAACGGTACAGCACCAGACTTTTAATCTGTTTATTTTGGGTTCAAATCCTACAAAGCGTATTTTATAAAATAGTACATTATATAATCTAATATTAACTTGTTTAAATGTACAAAAAACATTATGAACGTATTCAATAGTATTCAAAAGCTAGGATCTAAATATGCTATTTTTTTTCGTCAATAATTATAATAAAAAATATAATTGATATAAAAAATCAATGACATTACTAATTTGGAATCATCGGATAGTCAAAAAAGGACTCCTGACGTCTTCGCAGAGACGAATTTTGATTCTAAAAATGCAGAGCTACCAGCAGTACCTAATGTCGACGTAAAAGACGAAATCGTTTCAGAAATTCGAGAGGATAATGACAACACAGACAATTCTGTATGCAGCACATCCAAGCAAGTAAATCGAACAGAACTACAAGTAGAAAGCGCGGAATTGTCAAGTGATGCGAAATCTGACTCTTCCGAAGTACAAGATGTGACCAATGAAATTGATATCACTACGATAGGGGGTGTCAAAAGTTGAGAAAACTTCATTAGTAATCACTGAAAATACTTTGGTACCTGTAGAATCAGAGCTTGTATCGGATACAGGTAATGTTCCTATTGAGGGAGATAAAACACTTACTCAATATGCTTTTGATTGGGTAATACATTCCGTAAATATACAAGATTATATTTTCCCTGAATTAATTGCAGAATCATTGTTGGTTTCGTATAGAATAACTTCTGATTCAACATTGTACAAACCGTTTATATTAATGACTTTTTTAAGAAGAGATGGCTGAGTGGTCTAAAGCGATAGATTGTAAATCTATTGATTAAAATCATCGTAGGTTCAAATCCTACTCTCTTTATTATAAAATGTATAGCTAAAAAGTATAAGACAAATTTTAGTTTGCTCATTCTAGATTTAAATCCCAATGCATCTAGAAACCGAAAATATTTTTAGTTTAATTGGATAAACATCAACCTTCTAAGTTGATTAGTGTAGGTTTGAAACCTACAAAACGTATTTTTACAAAACAGTATATTATTATGGGCCAAAAAGTTAATCCAAGAGGATTTAGAATCGGTATAAATAATCTATGGCGTATGGAAAGCCAATGCTACGGTAAAAATTTTACAAATACACGAAAGTTGTATAAAAAAACATTGCCTAGCACAAATTATCTTAATAAATTATTTGAATCAAAAATGCTTACTAAAGGAGAAGTATATTCGAGAATACTAGATAACAAGTGGTACTGTAATGTATCGTATGCTCCTTTAGTATTTGTAAATGATGTATCTATTCAATTTCCCCAAAAATCTTTATCCGTTTTGCTCAATATAGAAGTGCAAAATTATAAGAAAAAATTTTGACATCAAAATGGTTCACTTCTTTGTGAGTTTATAAAATTTGCACTTCAAAAGGGGCTTCCATTTCGTAAAATAGTAGTTATAGTAAAAACAATGTTTTTAAATAAAAAACATTATAATTTAGTTTTAAAAACAGTTTGCGGTACGCAATTTCTTGAATTTATTGGATTAAAAATAAAATACGCTGGACGGTTTGGAGGTAGCCGAAGTCGTATGTCTAATAATGTAATATTTCGAACAGGTTCAGTACCATTACAAAAAATAGGCATTTACATTGAGTTTTATGAAATGCCTCTGTATACAAAACAAGGTGTGTGTAATCTTCAAGTGTGGATGGCATATAAAAAAAGTACAACATAATTTTTGCATATGAAAAGATTTAATACAAAAAACAATTTTACACGACAATACAAAACAGTAAAAAAGAATGTAAATCAAACAAGTCATTTAGTAAAAAGAGGAGAATTTGGGTTGCGTTCTTTAGAGTACAAGAAAGTTGACATTAAACAAATACAAAACATAAAAAAGTTAATTCAAAAAGAAATTAAATCAGTAGAAAAAAAAACGAATGTAGGGAAAATTAAAGTCTGATTTTATATGTTTCCTACTAAAGCAACAACAAAGTTAAGTTCTGAAACTCGTATGGGTAAAGGTAAAGCGCCTATAGTAAGCCAGTGTTGTTACGTTAGACCTGGGCAATTACTTTTTGAATTAGCTAATTTGTCAAAGTCAAAAACATCCGAATTAATTTTTTGTGTTACAAATGCACTTTCATTTAGAACTCAACCTTTATTCAAATTTTATTAAGTTATAGACTAGGTAGCATAGTGGTTATGCAAAAGATTGCAAATCTTTATTAGGTTAGTTCGAATCTAACCCTAGTTTTTTACAATACAATACAATGCAAAATCAAGCACATATAGGAATATTATTTTTATCTTTTAGTCTTAATAATATTCATTTTCTTTTAACAGATTGTACAGGTCAGATAAAATCATGAACAACAGCAAGAAAGTCTAGATCCAAAGGAGCTAAAAAAAATTTACCTCTTTCTTCTTTTGAACTCATTAAATTTTTAGAGAAAAAAACTAAAGATTTAAACTATGCTTTTTTACATGTTCGTATAAAAGGGTGAGGACACAATAAGAAAAACGTATTTAAGATTCTGAAACAATCCAGATTAAAATTTATTTCTGTAATAGACACGACTACTTGCCCTCATAATGGCTGTAGAATCCCCAGAAAACGTAAATTATAATATGCAAAATTTAAATAGGCCTATTTCTCCCCATTTAACTATATATAATTTTCAAAAAACATCTACTTTTTCTATTTGACATAGAATTTCTGGTATTATTTTGTTTGTTTCAACTACGTGCTTTATATTTTTTTTAAATAATGTATATTTTTCGTATACAATTATTTTGTTTACAAAGTCTGTATTCGAGTATATTTTATTTAATTGATTACTAGTTAGTTGTAAATTACTCATAATAATAACTTTCTTATACCATTCAATCAATGGAATGCGTCATTTATTTTGAGATTCCGTAATACATGTAAATATATTAAAAATGCATGAAGATGGAAATATACTTTTGTTCTTTGTTATTTTAGCTGCATTGTTTCAATTTTGTGTTGAGTTATAAAAGCGGAAATAGCTTAATAGGCAAAGCGTGACTTTGCCAAAGTCATTATAAGGGTTCGAGCCCCTTTTTTCGCTTCTACACTTTCTGATAGCTTCAATTGGTTAGAGCAGGTAGCTGTTAACTACAAGGTTATAGGTTCGAGTCCTATTCAGAAAGAATTAAATATTGGTATATCAAGATGTAGCGTAAAGGTAACGTACTTGCTTTGGGTGCAAGGGAATGATAGTTCAAATCTGTCCATCTTGATACAATAATACATGACAAAAAAAAACCAAAAGTTTTTTCTTAGGAGAATAAAAAAATACAAAAATTTTATTAAAACAAATTTTATTGTTGTTAATAAAAAAATACTCAAAAATTTATATCTATATGAAATAGGTACTGCTTCTGCTTTAAAACGTTGAATACATTTATATGATTAAAGTTAATTTTTGAGGTAGCAAACATAAGAACATAATTTAATAAAAAGAGTTTGATCCTGGCTCCGAATGAATGCTAGTGGCCAGCCTAACACATGCAAGTTCAATATTTTTTGTATTATACAAAAAAAATAGCGTACGGGTGAGTAATACGTAGAAATTTATCTTAAATTTTGGCTAATCCCTTAAAAAATTGTTAATTGGTTTAAGAAAAGTTTACGCAGGATTAGGTAGTTGGTAGTGCAAAAGACATACCAAGCCTATGATCCTTAATTGGTCTTTGAGGATGATCAGTCACACTGGAACAGAAATAAGGTCCAGACTCTTGAAGAGGCAGCAGTGAGGAATCTTAGGCAATGAGCGAAAGCTTGACCTAGCTAGGCCACATGTGAGAAGAAAGCCTTGTTAGGTTGTAAATCACTTTGTAAAATACATTAAAATTTTTAGAAAAAATTTTACAATCAAAGCTCCGGCTAATTTCGTGCCAGCAGCCGCGGTAAAACGGGAGGAGCAAGTATTATTCTAATTGACTGGGCGTAAAGGGTGCGTAGGTGGTGTATCAAGTAGCAAAAAAATTTTAAATTTTATGTTTATAACAAATTACTAAACTAATTCACTAGAGCATAGGAAAAGATTTTGGAACTTCGAAAGTAGTAATAAAATACGATGATATTCAAAAGAACATCAAAAGTGAAAACAATAATCTGGACTATAGCTGACACTAAGGCACGAAAGCGTAGGTATCAAAAGGGATTAGATACCCCTGTAGTCTACGCCCTCAACGATGAGTGTTTGTTTTTGAATAAGTTTTCAGAGGCGAAGCTAAGGCATTAAACACTTCGCCTGGGGACTACGGTCGCAAGATTAAAACTCAAAGGAATTGACGGGAACCCGCACAAGCGGTGGAGCATGTGGTTTAAATCGAAAAAACGCGCAAAACCTTACCAATTTTTGTATAGCATTTTTGTTACAGGTGTTGCATGGCTGTCGTCAGTCCGTGCCGTGAGGCGTTTGGTTAATTCCAGCAAACGGACGAAACTTTTATATAATATATTCATATATTATAAACTGCTCGGAATATCCTTGAGGAAGGAAAAAATGACGTCAAGTCCGCATGACCCTTATGAATTGGGCTACTTTCATGTGCTACAAAGTAATATTTACAATAAGAAGCAAAAGCGTGAGCTGGAGCAAAATCTTTAAAAAATATTTAATTCGGATTATTCTCTGCAACTCGAGAATATGAAGTCGTAATCGCTAGTAATCGTGAATCAGAATTGTCGCGGTGAATAAGTTCTCGGGTTTTGTACACACCGCCCGTCACACTATGGGAATTTACTCTACTTGAAGATAAAAATGTTTAATTTTTTTCCATGGTAGAGGAAGGACTAGAGTGAAGTCGTAACAAGGTAACCGTAGGGGAACCTGCGGTTGGAAAAATTTACTATAATTTGCTATCTCAAATATTAACAAAAATATAAATGATTACTCAACTGTATTGTGAAAATTACACTTTTTTTTTATTTTTAGTGGGTGTCTTAGGTATTTTTTTAAATCAAAAAAGTATTATAATTATAATAATGTCTTTAGAAATAATGTTTTTATCAGTAAGTTTTAATTTTATATTTTTTTCAATTTATTTAGATAATATAATAGGACAACTGTTCGCACTAGCTATATTAACAGTAGCAGCGTCAGAATCATCAATTGGTTTAGCAATACTTGTTGTTTATTATAGAATTCGCAATACAATTACTATAGAGTTAATGACTCTTACAAAAGGGTAAAATTATTAAT